GTGAGGGTAATGAAATTATTCGTGAGGCTGCAAAATGGAGTCCTGAGCTGGCTGCAGCTTGTGAAGTATGGAAGGAGATCAAATTTGAATTCCCAGCAATGGATACTTTGTAATCCAGTAATTTAATTAACGTTCGTTCTCTTAATTGAATTGCAATTAAACTCGGCCCAATCTTTTACTAAAAGGATTGAGCCGAATACAAAGATTCTATTGGATCTTTTTTGAATAGCTGCATACTTATCTAAATATACAAGATTCAAAAAAAAAAAAATGGAAAACTAAACAACTCAAAAGTTTCTATTGTTATGTTGGGTCCACAATGAATTCTATGGATCCTTAGGATTGGTGTATTCTTTTCTATCCTATAGTTTCTATAGATCGAGCTAAGTATCACAACCTTTTCTACCCATCCTGTATATTGTCCTTTTCATTTCGTGTTAGAATAGAAACTTTTGAATTTATTATTAATTTAAAATTGAAGTAGATTTGACGAAAAAAATGATTTCTTCTTTCTTTTTCTTTCTAGTCGAGAACAACTTTTTCAATGCGAATTTGACAAGACAGGGGAGAAGCAGTCTTTTTTTATACTTGAAAGGGGGTTCCAGCATATTCATATAGAGTGAAGTACTATTCCGGATTTCCACAAAAAAAATATTTTTTCAATACTCACACTCCTTATTAGTTAATAATCCTAGTCATTCAATTTCTATGTTTATTGGGATAGGAAATAGGATACTCAAATAAATGGTTTAAATGGTTTTTCATCGAATGACTATTCATCTATTGTATTTTCATACAAATAAATAGGGGCAAGAAAACTCTATGGAAAAATGGCGGTTTAATTCGATGTTGTCTAAGGGGGAATTAGAACACAGGTGTAAGTTAAGTAAATCGATGGGCAGTCTTGGTCCTATTGAAAATATCAGTGAAAGTGAAGATCGGGATAGAAATAAAAAAATGTCTAATTGGAGGGATAGTGACATTTTTAGTTATAAAAATGTTGATCATTTATTCGTCGTCAAGGACATTTGGAATTTGATCTCTGATGATATTTTTTTAGTTAGGGATAGTAATGGGGACAGTTATTCCATATATTTGAATATTGAAAATCATATTTTTGAGATTGACAATGATCGTTCTTTTCTGAGTGAATTAAAAAGCTCTTTTTCGAATTCTCGGAATTCTAGTTATCTGAATAATCGACCTAAGAATGATGATCCCGACTACGATCGTTACATGTATGATACTCAATATAGTTGGAATAATCACATTCATAATTACATTGATAATTATCTTCAGTATCAAATCTGTATTGATACTTATATTGTAAGAGGTAGTCACAATTACAGTGACAGTTACATTTATAGTTCTATTTGTGGTGAAAGTAGTGAAAACGAGCGTTACCATATAAGAACCAGCACGAATGGGAATGATTTAACTAGAAAGGGAAATTCTAATGATCTCGATCTAACTCAAAAATACAGGCATTTGTGGGTTCAATGCGAAAATTGTTATGGATTAAATTATAAAAAATTTTTTAAGTCAAAAATGAATATTTGTGAAGAGTGTGGATATCATTTGAAAATAAGTAGTTCAGATAGAATTGAACTTTTAATTGATCCAGGCACTTGGGATCCTATGGATGAGGACATGATCTCTTTGGATCCCATTGAATTTCATTCAGAGGAGGAGCCTTATAAAGATCGTATTGATTCTTATCAAAAAAAGACAGGATTAACAGAGGCTGTTCAAACAGGGATAGGCCAATTAAACGGTATTCCCGTAGCAATTGGGGTTATGGATTTTGAGTTTCTGGGGGGTAGTATGGGATCCGTAGTCGGGGAGAAAATTACCCGTTTGATTGAGTATGCTACCAAAAAAGCTCTACCTCTTATTATAGTGTGTGCTTCCGGAGGTGCACGCATGCAAGAAGGAAGTTTGAGCTTGATGCAAATGGCTAAAATATCTTCTGCTTTATATGATTATCAATCAAATAAAAAATTATTTTATGTATCAATCCTTACATCTCCTACTACTGGTGGGGTAACAGCGAGTTTTGGTATGTTGGGAGATATCATTATTGCTGAACCCAATGCCTACATTGCGTTTGCGGGTAAACGAGTAATTGAGCAAACATTGAATAAAACAGTACCTGAAGGTTCCCAAGCGGCCGAATATTTATTCCAGAAGGGTTTATTCGATTTAATCGTACCACGGAATCTTTTAAAAAGTGTTCTGAGTGAGTTATTTGAGCTCCACGCTTTCTTTCCTTTAAGTCAAAACAAGTACAAATAAAAGTAGAATATTAAGTTCAATTCTTTTCTTATTAGTAAATAATAAAGTAGTTAGTTTATCGGAATCAAAGGTAAAAATACGAAGGATGGACTTTTTTTGCTGACATAAGATTTAATTGTATAAAAAAGAAATTATTATACATATCATTCATGTCAAAAGATGAATAAGTCCATTTATTTAGTTATACATTCCTTGCACTATTTATTCTATATACTCGCTTAGATAGACACTTCGATCTATATTTTTCTATATTAATTCGAAATCCAGTTTCATTTGAATAATTTGACATTTACAATTGAATAATTCAAATTAATAATTGTTAATTCTATTAATTTAGATTAATAATTTATGATCAAAATTAATATATAAATAGAATTAGATATATACGAATTAATAGGAAAAGGGGGATTCCATAATATCTATAATAGGATAAAAATCCAATAAATATAAATAGTAAATAATAATAAATAGAAAATATAATTTTTTTGCTATCATTTGCGAATTTTATTCTATATCTATAATTCTTATATATAATTATTATAAGATATTTTTATAACAATATAATAATAACAGGTACAAATAGTAAATCGAGGTACCCATTCTATGACAACTCTCATCTTTCCCTCTGTTTTTGTGCCTTTAGTAGGCCTAGTTTTTCCGGCAATTGCAATGGCTTCGTTATCTCTTCATATTCAAAACAACAAGATTGGTTAGATCCGAGAAGACCAAATCTCATCTATATTCTATATATAGAATATAGATTTTTTTTTCATTTTTCAAAACTTAGACTTGTATCATAACACAAATATTCATTTAGTGGAATATGATATAAGATGCGTCTTTCTCTGAACATAACTTTTTGAAAACTTTTCTACATGTATAAAATGATATATGAGTAAATGTATTCTAGCTATTTGAAAAGAAAATAGAACAGGATCCGTGGATGTCTGAAATGAAAAGTCAGTATATCTCTATAAGAAGGAGGTTATTATTTTAGATCTAACTAATTTGATAAATTACTTCTAAAGATTCATATCAAAATAGTGCTAGTTGATGAAAGTTATTTTGGAAACAACAAAAAAGAGTAAATTCAAATTAATTTTGACTATTCTCTCAATTCCAAAAAAATGCAATTGAAATCGAATCAAGTAAAGTATGAGTTGGCGATCAGAACATCTATGGATAGAACTTAGAGTGGGATCTCGAAAAATAAGTAATTTCTGCTGGGCCTTTATCGTTTTTTTAGGCTCATTAGGATTCTTATTAACTGTAACTTATAGTTATCTTGGTAGAAATTTGATATCTTTTTTTCCGTCTCAACAAATCATTTTTTTTCCACAAGGACTCATAATGTGTTTCTATGGGATCGCGGGTCTTTTTATTAGTTCCTATTTGTGGTGCACAATTTCCTGGAATGTAGGTAGTGGTTATGATCGATTCGATAAAAAAGAAGGAATAGTGTCTATTTTTCGTTGGGGATTTCCTGGAAAAAATCGTCGCATCTTCCTCCGATTTCTTATAAAAGATATTCAGTCCGTCCGAATAGAAGTTAAAGAGGGTATTTATGCCCGTCGGGTTCTTTATATGGAAATCAGAGGCCAAGGGGCCATTCCTTTGACTCGTACTGATGAGAGTTTGACTCCACGAGAAATTGAAGAAAAAGCTGCTGAATTAGCCTATTTCTTGCGTGTACCAATTGAGGTATTTTGAAAAAGAAACTAAAGAATAAATTCTTTCTTAGCAGGAGAGACAAAACCCAAGAATCTCCTTTCTCTATAACTGAAATTTCTTCAAAATGATCACTCGATATAAAGAAAACGCATATGGAATAGTCATAAAACAAAATAATTTTTGTGGTCTTTTCCTTTATGTGTAGGGAAATCGATTGAATTCAATTCAGTAACAAAATGAGTAAGAAACCAAACTAATAGAGTCATACGATCTATCAAAACATTTTGAAATAAAGAATTTTTCCTTTGCTTTTGAGTTTTAATTTGAAGTCCAACAAATGTTGGACTTGATACTTTAGATCTTGTAAATTTTTCATTTTTTTGTCAATCAAACTTTCTTTTTCTTTTTTTATTTTGTGCTCGTTAATGACTAAACAATTGAATATCTTATAACTTTGTAATTTCTTTTTTCTGTCTTGTTTTCCCACTCTCTTTTGATCATTACAATATTCTTCCAAAATTGACTCCATTTTTCTATTTCGCACTTATGGCTAGTCAGTGAAATTTTTTTTTATATTCAATATTTTGATAGAAAAAGGATGCTTTTCTTTCGTCTCAAAATATGAATAATATTTCATTACTTGAAGTGATTTGTTCGAGCATTTTTCAAAAGGAAATACTTTTTAAAAATTTAGATATCGGGAAATAATATTTTTGATTATTTATTTTTTGTTTCTTTCTTTTTTATTTTTAGACTCAAGGACTAACCAGGAAATAAAAAAAAAAAATGGATACCCTAAAAGAGGACTCATGCTTGATAAAAATTTTGGATCACATAGAATCGGCGAATAAAGTGGGTTCATTAACAATTCACAAATGAAAAAATGGCAAAAAAGAAAACATTTAACCCTTTCCTCTATCTTACATCTATAGTATTTTTGCCCTGGTGGATTTCTTTCTCATTTAATAAAAGTTTGGAATCTTGGGTTACTAATTGGTGGAATACTATACAATCCGAACCTTTTTTGAATGATATTCAGGAAAATAATATTCTAGAAAAATTCATAGAATTAGAGGAACTCCTTCTCTTGGAGGAAATGATTAAGGAATACTTAGAGACACATTTACAAAAGTTTCATATAAGAATCCACAAAGAAACGATCCAATTAATGAAGATATACAACGAAGATCATATGCATACGATTTTGCACTTCTCGACAAATATAATATGTTTCATTTTTCTAAGTGGTTATTCTATTCTGGGTAATCAAGAACTTGTTATTCTTAACTCTTGGGCACAAGAATTCATATATAACTTAAGTGATACAATAAAAGCTTTTTCTATTCTTTTATTAACTGATTTATGCATCGGATTTCATTCGCCCCATGGGTGGGAACTAATGATCGGTTCTGTCTACAAAGATTTTGGATTTGTTCATAACGATCAAATTATATCGGGTCTTGTTTCCACCTTTCCAGTAATTCTAGATACAATTTTTAAATATTGGATTTTCCGTTATTTAAATCGTGTATCCCCATCACTTGTAGTGATTTATCATTCAATGAATGATTGACAAATGAGTAGATCATTTTTGTGACTATACATAAGCAAAACTTTTCAAATCGTACTTATTCTTTCTATTTGTAATGATCCCAGGGATTTTTTCTATATTATTAGAATAAAATTTTTCCATTAAATTAAATAGCATAATTGTGGATAGAGAACTATATTAGTGATCTACCCATTTTATTGTAGAAATTTTTGGGATCCATAAATGTACCATGCCAACTAAAAATACTTTTTCTTGGATAAAGAAACAGATTACTCGATCCGTTTCTGTATCACTCATGATATATATCATAACTGGGGCATCTATTTCAAGTGCATATCCCATTTTTGCACAGCAGGGTTATGAAAATCCACGAGAAGCGACTGGGCGTATTGTATGCGCCAATTGTCATTTAGCTAATAAGCCCGTGGATATTGAAGTTCCACAAGTAGTACTTCCTGATACTGTATTTGAAGCCGTTGTTCGAATTCCTTATGATATGCAATTGAAACAAGTTCTTGCTAATGGTAAAAAGGGGGGTTTGAATGTGGGGGCTGTTCTTATTTTACCTGAGAGTTTTGAATTAGCTCCTCCTGATCGTATTTCCCCTGAGATAAAAGAAAAAATGGGTAATCTGTCTTTTCAGAGCTATCGCCCTGATAAAAAAAATATTCTTGTGATAGGGCCTGTTCCTGGTCAGAAATATATTGAAATCACTTTTCCTATTCTTTCACCCGATCCCGCTACTAAGAAAGATGTTCACTTCTTAAAATATCCTATATACGTAGGTGGAAACAGGGGAAGGGGTCAGATTTATCCCGACGGAAGTAAGAGTAACAATACAGTTTATAATGCTACAGCAGCAGGTATAGTAAGTAAAATCGTACGAAAAGAAAAAGGCGGATATGAAATATCCATAGTAGATGCAGCAGATGGGCGTCAAGTGGTTGATATTATCCCTCCAGGACCAGAACTTCTTGTTTCAGAGGGCGAGTCTATCAAATTTGATCAACCATTAACAAGTAATCCTAATGTGGGTGGATTTGGTCAGGGAGATGCAGAAATAGTACTTCAAGATCCATTACGTATCCAAGGGCTTTTATTCTTCTTAGCATCTGTTGTTTTGGCCCAAATATTTTTGGTTCTTAAAAAGAAACAGTTTGAGAAGGTTCAATTGTCGGAGATGGATTTCTAGACTCGCGGATTTCTCAACATCAAGTTAAAAAAAAAATGGTTAGTGATTATATATAATAGAAGAATAATATTTTAGCTTTTTATACTGTTTTTCTAGGAGATGCTGGAAATTTATTTTACTGCATTCTTAGTCATAGTATGTAAATTGTGAAGAAAGAAGAAAGACTATTTAACTTTAGTCTTTCTTTTTTTTATCCAAGTAGGAGTGGTGTGACTATCTTAGTCTTGCCAAATTTAAATGTCATAAAATACATCAAAAATTATTGATTCTAATAGAATCAAACTCAGCTAGATAGAAATAACCGGGAAATAGAAGAACGTCTCATCGTGGAGAAGAAATAAAAGGGGTATTTTTCGTCTTCCGAGTCTTCGACACAAGAAAAGGAATTTTTACAACCCTTTCTTGTGTTGCAAAAATAATGATTTTGCATCCCGTTCGTCAAAGATTACTATTCTTAGTTTCTAGTTTTCCATATATATCAGAATTCCCTCCTTTTATAAATATTACTTTTAAAGTAGTGGACAAACCAAAAAAGATAGAGAATTTTTTTGAGTAAGTAAATAAAATCGAAATTCTTCAATGAAGTTAGAAAAATTTATAATTTTTCTGAAATAACTAGAGTAAAGGTATTACTCTATAAACTATTTCTATAATATATAAATCTACAAAAATATATATTATGTTATCCATTAAATCAATTGATTCGGTATTTTTTCGAACTTTGAAAGTATTAAAAGGTACTATGAAGGAACAGGTGTTCTGAATTAATTAATTAATTCAGTTTATTTTT